AAATGAAATGTCACAATATTTTTTTTATACATGTCGAAGTGATGGAAAGGAAAGAATATCTTTTACATATCCCCCCAGTTTGTCAACTTTCTGGGAAATGATACAAAGAAAAATGTCTTTGTTCCCAATAGAAAAACTACTCTGTGATGAATTGTCTGATCATTGGAATTATATAAATGAACAAAAAAAGAACAACCTGAGTAAAGAATTTCGAAATAGAATTGAAGCTCTGGATAAAGGATGTATTACTCTAAATGTGCTCGAAAAAAGAATTAGATTGTGTAATGATGAGACTAAAAAGGACTACTTGCCTAAAATATATGATCCTTTTTTGACTGGACGCCATCGTGGAAAGATCAAAAAATTATTTTCATCCTCAAATCCAAAATTAATAAAAAATTACATAGAGACAGGTTGGATAAATAAGATTCATGGTATACTTTTAACTACTGATTATGACAAATTGGAAAAGAAAATAGATACATTTGATAGAAATTCACTATCAAGAGAAAAAACTTTATTTGCATTTCCAGAAGACGAACAAGAAAGAATTGATTTAGAAGATCAAATCCAAATTTTCAAATTTTTATTCAATCCAGTTATAACTGATCCCAAGGCGAAAAGAATTAGAAAAAAATCTATTGGAATAAAAGAAATCGGTAAAAAAGTTCCTCGATGGTCATACAAATTAATCGATGAGTTAGAACAACAGGAGGGGATAGAAAATGAAGAAAACATAGCGGAGGATCATGAGATTCGTTCAAGAAAAGCCAAACGTGTAGTCATTTTTACTGATAAGCAAGAAAATACTGATACTAATACCCCAACTAATAATCCTGATCAAGCAGACGAAGTGGCTTTGATACGTTATTCGCAACAATCAGATTTTCGTCGAGACATAATCAAAGGATCCATGCGTGCTCAAAGACGTAAAACTGTTACCTGGGAACTAGTTCAAGCAAATGTGCATTCCCCTCTTTTTTTGGACAGAATAGACAAACCCTTTTTTTCTTTTAATATCTCCGAGTTAGTAAAATTCATTTTTAAAAACTCGATGGATAAAAAAACAAAAAAATTAATAATTTCGGATTATACAGAAGAAAAGAAAAAAGAAAATGATAAAATAAAAGAGGAACAAAAAAGAGAAAAATACAAAAGAGAAGAGAAAGCACGAATAGAAATAGCAGAAGCCTGGGATAGCTTTCTATTTGCTCAAGTAATAAGGGGTTCCATATTAGTAAGCCAATCCTTTCTTAGAAAATATATTCTATTACCTTCATTGATAATAGCTAAAAATATAGTCCGTATATTATTATTTCAATTTCCCGAATGGTCCGAAGACTTAAAAGATTGGAATAAAGAAATGCATGTTAAATGCACCTATAATGGTGTTCAATTATCAGAAACCGAATTTCCAAAAAATTGGTTGACAGACGGTATTCAGATAAAGATCCTATTTCCTTTTTGCCTTAAACCTTGGCACAGGTCTAAGCTACAATCCCCCCCAAAAAATCTGTTGAAACTTAAAAATAAAGGACAAAAAAACGATTTTTGTTTTTTAACAGTTTGGGGAATGGAAACTGAACTTCCTTTTGGTTCTCCCCGAAAAAGACGTTCATTTTTTAAACCCATTTTCAAAGAACTCAAAAAGAAAATGATAAAATTGAAAAAGAAGTCTTTTCTAGTTATACAGTTTTTCAAAGAAAGAACAAAATTCTTTCTAAACATCTCAAAAGAAACAAACAAATGGGTTATCAAAAGAATTCTATTTATAAAAAGAATAATAAAAGAACTTTTAAAAATGAATCCCCTTCCGTTCTTTGGATTAAGAGAAATATCTGAATTGAGTGAACCTAAAAAAGATTCGATAATGAGTAATCGGATGATTCATGAATCGTCCATTCAAAATCTATTTTTGGATTTGAAAGATTATTCATTGACAGAAAAAAAAATGAAAGATCTGGCTGATAGAACAACCACAATCAGGAATCAAATAGAAAAAATTACAAAAGATAAGAAGAAAGGATTTTTAACTCCGAAACTAAATAACAAAATAACTATTAGTTCTAATAAAAAAAGTGCTCCTGTTAAACTAGTACAACCAATAAAAAATATTTCGCAGAAGTTAAAAAGAAGAAATGTTCGATTCATCCGTAAATCATATTTTTTTATAATATTTTTAATTGAAAGGATATATATAGATATCGTTCTATCTATCATTTATATTCCGAGGATCAATACACAACTTATTTTTGAATTATCAAAAAAAATTCTTGATAAATACATTTCCAATAATGAAACAAATAAAGAAAAAATTAATAAAACAAATCAAAATACACTTCGGTTTATTTCGACTATAAAAAAGTCGCCCTTTGGTATTAGTAAGAATAATTCTATAATTCTTTTTGACTTATCCTCCTTGTCACAAGCATATGTATTTTACAAATTATATCAAACCCAACTTATTAACTTGTATAAGTTAAGATATGTTCTTGAATATGACGGAACGTCTCTTTTTCTTAAGAATGAAATAAAGAATTATTTCGAAGAACAAAAAATATTTGATTCTGAATTACGACAGAAAAATATTTTTAATTCTGGAATAAATCAATGGAAAAACTGGTTAAGAGGCCATTATCAATATGATTTATCCCCAATTAGATGGTATCGTTTAGTACCCCAAAAATGGCGAACTAAAATCAACCAACAACATATGGATCAGAAAAAAGATTTAAACAAAGGGTATGCTGATGAAAAAATAGACCAATTAATTCATTACAAAAAATTAAACGTAAATGATTTTAAAGCAAATTCATTACCGAATCAAAAATATAACTTTCAAAAACACTATAGGTATGACCTTTTATCATATAAATCTATTAGTTATGAAAATAAGGAAAAGGAACATTCATATATTTATGTATCACCATTAGGTATAAAAAAAAAAGAGAAGATTTCTTATGATTACAATATACATAAGGGTATATTATTTAATATGTCAGGGGATCTTATTCCTATCAATAATTATCTAGGAGAAGATGATATTATGAATCTGAAAAAATTTTCAGATAGAAAATATTTCGATTGGAAAATTTTCCATTTTTGTCTTAGAAAAAAAGTCGATATTGAGTCCTGGATCGATACCAATGGTAATAAAAATGCTAAGGCTGAGGTTAATAATTATCAACTAATTGACAAAATTACTAAAAAAGGTCTTGCTTATCTTACAATCTATCAAAATCAAAGAATCCAGCCATCCAAGAAAAAAAAACACCTTTTTGATTGGATGGGAATGAATGAAGAAATACTAAGTCGTCCCATATCGAATCTGAAACTTTGGTTCTTCCCAGAATTGTTCCTATTTTATAATACATATAAAATGAAACCGTGGATCATACCAATCAAATTACTTCTTTTTAATTTGAATAGAAATGAAAATGTTAGCGAAAATAAAAATATCAATAGAAAGAGAAAAGGGGATCTTTTTATATTATCAACTGAAAAAAAAAAATTAGAATTAGAGAATCGAAATCAAGAAGAAAAAGAATCCACAGGCCGAGGTAATCTTGAATCAGATGCACAAAACCAAGAGAATCTTGGATCGGTTCTCTCAAACCAAGAAAAAGATATTGAAGAAGATTATGCCGGCTCGAATATGAATATGAAAAAACGTAGAAAGAAAAAGCAATACAAGAGCAACACAGAAGCAGAGCTTGATTTCTTCCTAAAAAGGTATTTACGTTTTCAGTTGAGATGGGATGATTCTTTAAATCAAAGAATGATCAATAATATCAAAGTATATTGTCTCCTGCTTAGATTGATAAATCCAAAAGAAATTGCTATATCCTCTATTCAAAGGGGAGAAATGAGTTTGGATATTCTGATGATTCAAAAGGATTTCACTCTTACAGAATTGATGAAAAAGGGGATATTAATTATCGAACCAGTTCGCTTGTCTATAAAAAATGACGGACAATTTCTTATCTATCAAACGATAAATATTTCATTGGTTCATAAGAGTAAGCCCCCAATTAATCAAAGATACCGAGAAAAAAGCTATATTGATAAGATCAATTTTGATAAATCCATTGCAAGACATCAAAGAATGCCCGAAAATAGGGACAAAAATCGTTCTGATTTGTTTGTTCCTGAAATAATTTTATCTACTAAACGGCGAAGAGAATTAAGAATTCTAATTTCTTTCTATTCGAGGAATAGAAATGTTATACATAAAAATCCAGTATTTTTCAAATACATAAAAAACTGTAGTGAAGTTTTGGATAAAACCAAAAGAGATAAAAATAAACTAATTAAATTGAAGTTCTTTCTTTGGCCTAATTATCGATTAGAAGATTTAGCTTGTATGAATCGATATTGGTTTGATACTAATAATAGCAGTCGTTTTAGTATGGTAAGGATACATATGTATCCACAATTGCAAATTCGTTAATAACACCTTTTCATATGCATTCTCTACCCTATCTGATATATGAAAGAAAGAGATGCATACATGCATTATTTTACATTCCATTCTGATAACTGAATACTAATTCAATGCACGTATCAATATCCATTAGATCTATAAATGAATCAACAGAATCTTCTTATTTATTATTTGCAGTTTTTTTAAGTTAATAATAGTTTTTCCTTTTTTTGAGTGTAGAAATATACCACCCTTTCCTATTTGTATCCAAATATAATTGAAAATAGGATTCATTTTTTTCAAATAAAAAAATGAGTTGATAAAATTAGGAGTTCATAAAGAAATTAAGATTATTGTATATACAAACTACAAATTAGTAGCATTATTCTAACTGATTGGTAAAATTGATTTATTGAATTGTAAAAAGAAAAACAAAAAAGGGTAGAAGGTTCCGTTTTATGGTAAAAAATTCATTCATTTCCGTTATTTCACAAGAAGAAAAAAAAGAAAACAGTGGGTCTGTTGAATTTCAAGTTTTTAGCTTCACCAATAAGATACGAAGACTTACTTTACATTTGGAATTGCACAGAAAAGACTATTTATCTCAGAGAGGTCTACGTAAAATCCTGGGAAAACGGCAACGACTTCTGTCTTATTTGTCAAAGAAAAATAAAGTACGTTATAAAGAATTAATTAGTCGGCTGGATATTCGGGAATCAAAAACTCGTTAAATTGAAAAGTAACTTGAATTATTTGATTTACTAGATCTTGAATTTTGATGAACTTCTTTTCGTTTTCAGCAATTCATGAAAGAATGAATCGAGGAATAACCTATGAATGTAACAACTACAAGAAAAGACCTCATGATAGTCAATATGGGACCTCACCACCCATCAATGCATGGTGTTCTTCGGCTCATCCTTACTCTAGATGGTGAAGATGTTATTGATTGTGAGCCGATATTGGGTTATTTACACAGAGGGATGGAAAAAATTGCGGAAAACAGAACAGTTATACAATATCTGCCTTATGTAACACGTTGGGATTATTTAGCGACTATGTTCACAGAAGCAATAACTGTAAATGGACCCGAACAGTTGGGGAATATTCAAGTACCTAAAAGAGCCAGTTATATCAGAGTAATTATGTTAGAGTTGAGTCGTATAGCTTCTCACCTCTTGTGGCTTGGCCCTTTTATGGCAGATATTGGTGCACAGACTCCTTTTTTCTATATTTTCCGAGAAAGAGAATTAGTATATGATCTATTTGAAGCTGCCACCGGTATGAGAATGATGCATAATTATTTTCGTATCGGGGGAGTAGCAGCCGATCTACCTCATGGATGGATAGATAAATGTTTAGATTTCTGTGATTATTTTTTAACAGCGGTTTATGAATATCAAAAACTTATTACGCGGAATCCTATTTTTTTAGAACGAGTTGAAGGGATAGGCATTATTGGTGGAGAAGAAGCAATAAATTGGGGTTTATCAGGACCGATGCTACGAGCTTCTGGAATACAATGGGATCTTCGTAAAGTTGATCATTATGAATGTTACGAAGAATTTGATTGGGAAATCCAGTGGCAAAAAGAAGGAGATTCATTAGCTCGTTATTTAGTCCGAATCAGTGAAATGACAGAATCTATAAAAATTATTCAACAGGCTCTGGAAGGAATTCCAGGGGGGCCTTACGAGAATTTAGAAATCCGATCCTTTGATAGAGAAAAGGATCCAGAATGGAATGATTTTGAATATCGATTCATTAGTAAAAAACCTGCACCCACTTTTGAATTGCCGAAACAAGAACTATATGTAAGAGTTGAAGCCCCAAAGGGCGAATTGGGAATTTTTTTAATAGGAGATCAGAGTGGTTTTCCTTGGAGATGGAAAATTCGCCCACCCGGTTTTATCAATTTGCAAATTCTTCCTCAGTTAGTTAAAAGAATGAAATTGGCTGATATTATGACAATACTAGGTAGCATAGATATCATTATGGGAGAAGTAGATCGTTGAAATGATAATTGATACAACAGAAGTACAAGATATCAATTCTTTTTCCAGATTGGAATCCTTCAAAGAGTTCTATGGAATCATATGGATGCTTGTACCTATTTTGAGTCTTGTATTGGGAATTACAATAGGTGTACTCGTAATTGTGTGGTTAGAAAGAGAAATATCCGCAGGAATACAACAACGTATTGGGCCTGAATATGCTGGTCCTTTGGGAATTCTGCAAGCTCTAGCCGATGGGACAAAACTAATTTTCAAAGAGAATATTCTCCCGTCTCGAGGGGATACTCGTTTATTCAGTATAGGACCATCCATAGCAGTTATATCCATTTTACTAAGTTATTCAGTAATTCCTTTTAGCTATCACCTTGTTTTATCTGATCTCAATATCGGTGTTTTTTTATGGATTGCCATTTCAAGTATTGCTCCCATCGGACTTCTTATGTCAGGATATGGATCAAATAATAAATATTCCTTTTTAGGTGGTCTACGAGCTGCGGCTCAATCAATTAGTTATGAAATTCCATTAACTCTTTGTGTGTTATCAATATCTCTACGTGCGATTCGGTTAAACATAAACTTTTCTTTACTTCTTTCTTTTTAGTAAAGAAATTGAATAGATATCAGAATTGTTTTATTCATTATTCGGGTTGATGAACTAAATCAGATAGTTATATGAGTGAAAGAAAACAGCTTCTAAATTAGCAGTAAAAAAATGGAGTCTCATCTCCTACGTACAAGAATTAAAAGAAAATAAAGATAAGCAAGACCTTTACCCCAAGATTGGTTGATTAGTCATCCTAGCTTGAAGCGGGCTCAAAAGATCAACCGTATATAGTTTTTATTATCCTTTCTATGTAGTACTATAACGGACGATTGAGTAAAAAAAAGTGGATGGTTAGGAACACCAAAATACATAAAGGATTAGTAATGGAGATTTTTTATGTAAATTATCCAAAAGGGTATTTTTCATAACATAAAAAGAATACTAATTGGGGCTTTAAGTTGGTAGAAATGATCAAGCAGTACTCCTCACGATTCCGATCCAGAGTATGCTCCTATCCACAGATTTAAAATAAAATGATTATCAGGAACGAAATAATCCTTTTTTTTTTAACTCCCTTTTTAAGAAAGAAGAAGAGGAACGAAAAATAAGATCTTTTTATTCTTTCATATATTCATAGAGATAGTGTGTCATGATTCATGAAATAATGTAATGTATAATTTTTTTTCGTAATCCAAAAGGATGGGTTGAAATATCTATTGATATTTCTACAAGGAGTATTTTATTGAAGGATTAAGTTATTACTCACAATAAAGAAAAATTCAAATTATTAAAGGGCGAGATCAATTCAGAAGTGCTTTTTAGTTATTATTATAGCATCTAGCAGACAGAATTCCATTGGTTTAATTCGGGATCTTCCAATAGGTTTTTACTTTCTTATATATATATTTATATTACAACCATATCAAGAGAAATAATATTGGCTTGGTCCTTTAAAATTTATTTATGGCCCCCGAGGAGCCGTATGAGGTGAAAATCTCATGTACGGTTTTGTAATAGCGATGGGAACAGTGATGTTATCACCGACTATGATTATCTAACAGTTCAAGTACAGTTGATATAGTTGAGGCCCAATCAAAATATGGTTTTTGGGGATGGAATTTGTGGCGTCAACCTATAGGATTTTTTGTTTTTCTAATTTCTTCCCTAGCAGAATGTGAGAGATTACCTTTTGATTTACCAGAAGCAGAAGAAGAATTAGTAGCAGGTTATCAAACCGAATATTCTGGCATCAAATTCGGTTTATTTTACGTTGCTTCCTATCTAAATCTATTAGTTTCTTCGTTATTTGTAACAGTTCTTTACTTGGGTGGTTGGAATATCTCTATTCCGTACATATTTGTTCCTGAGCTATTTGAAATAAATAAAGTAGGTAGAGTTTTTGGAACGACAATTGGTATTTTTATTACATTAGCTAAAACTTATTTGTTTTTGTTCATTTCTATCGCAACAAGATGGACTTTACCTAGGCTAAGAATGGACCAATTATTAAATCTTGGATGGAAATTTCTTTTACCCCTTTCTCTCGGTAATCTATTATTAACAACTTCTTCCCAACTCCTTTCACTGTAAAGGAAAAAGGAATACGATATTCTATATTTACGACTTCTCTCAAACAAGAGAAAGAAACAAACAACAAATTATTTATAGATCTTTACGATATGTTCCCTATGGTAACTGGGTTCATGACTTATGGTCAACAAACAGTACAAGCTGCAAGGTACATTGGTCAAGGGTTCATGATTACCTTATCCCACGCAAACCGTTTACCTGTAACTATTCAATATCCTTATGAAAAATTAATTACATCGGAACGTTTCCGCGGCCGAATTCATTTTGAATTTGATAAATGCATTGCTTGTGAAGTATGTGTTCGTGTATGTCCTATAGATCTCCCCGTTGTTGATTGGAAATTGGAAACTGGTATTCGAAAGAAACGATTACTTAATTACAGTATTGATTTCGGAATTTGTATATTTTGTGGTAACTGCGTTGAGTATTGTCCAACAAATTGTTTATCAATGACTGAAGAATATGAACTTTCGACCTATGATCGTCACGAATTAAATTATAATCAAATTGCTTTGGGTCGTTTACCAATGTCAGTAATTGACGATTATACAATTCGAACAATTTTGAATTCGCCTCCAAAATAAAAAACGTAAACGACCCTTTTCTTTCGAGTGAAAAAGGATATTGGTCCATCAATTCTACCTACATCAATTTTCATTTAAACCCAGTCGATTAGAATTTAATATTTCAATTAGGAGCATATAGGATATTCTAAAAAATTTCCTGGTCGGGTCAATAAAATCATGAAAAAGATTTCGATTTATTTATCTTAAAAAAAAAATGGATTTGCCTGGACCAATACATGATTTTCTTTTAGTTTTTCTGGGATCAGGTCTTATAGTAGGAGCTCTAGGAGTGGTGTTATTTACTAATCCAATTTTTTCTGCCTTTTCGTTGGGATTGGTTCTTGTTTGCATATCCTTATTTTATATTCCATCAAACTCCCATTTTGTAGCGGCTGCACAGCTCCTTATTTACGTGGGAGCTATAAATGTTTTAATCATATTTGCTGTAATGTTCATGAATGGTTCAGAATATTACAAAGATTTGAACCTTTGGACTGTTGGTGATGGGATTACTTCGTTGGTTTGTACAAGTATTTTTGTTTCACTAATTAGTACTATTCTAGATACGTCTTGGTACGGGATTATTTGGACGACAAAATCAAATCAGATTATAGAGCAAGATTTGATAAGTAATAGTCAACAAATTGGAATTCATTTATCAACCGATTTTTTTCTTCCATTTGAACTGATTTCGATAATACTTTTAGTTGCTTTGATAGGTGCAATTGCTGTTGCTCGGCAATGAGAAATCTTTATAATCGTTAACAGCAATCAAAATTCAACCCTGTTCTGTGTTATCAAATTCATTTATCTTCAATTCTATTTAAAGACTATAAAATCAAAAAAATTTATTTTTTATCTATTACCAAATACCATTCTCTTGCTTTGTACTTATTATAGTAAATCGACTCGGTTGAATTGTTGTTCATATTGAAATGAATCAAAATTAAGAAGGAGCTGGTCAATGATACTCGAACATGTACTTGTTTTGAGTGCCTATTTATTTTCTATCGGTATCTATGGATTGATCACGAGCCGAAATATGGTTAGGGCCCTTATGTGTCTTGAACTTATACTGAATGCAGTTAATATAAATTTCGTAACATTTTCGGATTTTTTTGATAGTCGACAATTAAAAGGAGATATTTTCTCAATTTTTGTTATAGCTATTGCAGCCGCCGAAGCCGCTATTGGGTTAGCTATTGTTTCGGCAATTTATCGTAACAGAAAATCAACTCGTATCAATCAATCGAATTTATTGAATAAATAAAATGAATAAATTAAGTAATATCAATTATAGAAATTAGAATATTCATCAATTTTAATTATCATCAACTTCAATTAGTATGAATTTCAATCAGCATGTATGATACGCAGATTTGAGAAAAAAGTTAAAAATCAAAGTATCTTGGCCCAATCTCATGAGTCGATCCAGAATTAGATTGATTGGATAAATTCTGGTAAAATCATTGATTCATCTGGTGTCTAAATATACGATTCATTTATAAGTTTACTAGATCGAAAATTTATGGCATTCAAAAAGTTATAGATCCAATGTCACATTCAGTAAAGATTTATGATACCTGTATAGGATGTACTCAATGTGTCCGAGCCTGCCCAACAGATGTATTAGAAATGATACCTTGGGATGGATGTAAAGCTAAGCAAATTGCTTCTGCTCCAAGAACAGAAGACTGTGTCGGTTGTAAGAGATGTGAATCCGCCTGCCCAACGGATTTTTTGAGCGTTCGGGTTTATTTATGGCATGAAACAACTCGAAGCATGGGTCTAGCTTATTAATACGTTCCAGAATAAACCACTTAAATACATTTTGAATACAGTTGATTTTTTTTTACCGACAAAAACCCGTGCTCAAAAAAAATAATAATATTATTCTATTTTCTATTTTTGAGCACGGGTTTATTTGTCCAAGCGTATCTTGTCTTTACCACGAATTATTTTCCTTGGTTAACAATAATTGTAGTTTTGCCGATATTGGCAGGTTCTTTTATTTTCTTTCTCCCTCATAGAGGAAATAAAGTAATTAGGTGGTATACAATATGTATATGTATCTTAGAGCTTCTTTTAACAACCTATACATTCTGTTCTCATTTCCAATTGGACGATCCATTAACCCAATTAGCAGAGGATTATAAATGGATCAATTTTTTTGATTTTTATTGGAGATTGGGAATAGATGGACTTTCTATAGGACCTATTTTACTGACGGGATTTATTACCACTTTAGCGACTTTAGCGGCTCGGCCAATTACTCGAGATTCCCGATTATTCCATTTTCTGATGTTAGCAATGTACAGCGGTCAAATAGGATTATTTTCTTCTCGAGACCTTTTACTTTTTTTCATCATGTGGGAGTTAGAATTAATTCCCGTTTATCTACTTCTATCGATGTGGGGGGGAAAGAAACGTCTCTATTCAGCTACAAAGTTCATTTTGTACACTGCGGGAGGGTCCATTTTTCTATTAATAGGAGTTTTGGGTATTGGTTTATATGGTTCTAATGAACCAACATTAAATTATGAAACATTAGCTAATCAATCGTATCCTGCGGCACTGGAAATAATTTTCTATATTGGATTTCTTATTGCTTTTGCTGTCAAATCACCGATTATACCCTTACATACATGGTTACCAGACACCCACGGGGAGGCACATTATAGTACTTGTATGCTTCTAGCTGGAATTTTATTAAAAATGGGAGCCTACGGGTTGGTTCGGATCAATATGGAATTTTTACCCCACGCCCATTCCCTATTTTCTCCCTGGTTGATTACAATAGGCGCAATACAAATAATCTATGCAGCTTCAACATCTCCGGGTCAACGTAATTTAAAAAAAAGAATAGCCTATTCCTCTATATCTCATATGGGTTTCATAATTATTGGAATTGGCTCTATAACCGATACGGGACTCAATGGAGCCATTTTACAAATAATCTCTCATGGATTTATTGGCGCTGCTCTTTTTTTCTTGGCAGGAACGAGTTATGATAGAATACGTCTTCTTTATCTCGACGAAATGGGTGGAATGGCTATCCCCCTTCCAAAAATATTTACGATGTTCAGTATCTTATCGATGGCTTCCCTTGCATTACCGGGCATGAGCGGTTTTGTTGCAGAATTATTAGTCTTTTTTGGAATAATTACCAGTCAAAAATATCTTTTAATGCCCAAAATACTAGTTACTTTTTTAATGGCAATTGGAATGATATTAACGCCTATTTATTTATTATCCATGATACGCCAAATGTTCTATGGATACAAGCTATTTAATGTTCCAAACTCTTATTTTTTTGATTCTGGACCGCGAGAGTTATTTGTTTCGATCTCTATCCTTCTCCCAATAATAGGTATCGGTATTTATCCGGATTTCGTTCTTTCATTATCAGTTGACAAGGTGGAAGCTATTATATCTAATTTTTTTTATCGATAGTTTTCAGGAAAAAAGAACAAATCAAAAAGCAATCCTATTAGTTTGGATATTGTTCGTTGTACAATTCCAATTCATTTTCTCTTAACTTAAAACTTAAGAGAAAATGAATTGTAACCAGATGGATTTGGCCTTTGTGAGAACCATTTGAATCAAGTAGTGTAATGATTCAAATGGTTCTCGACAGTTTATTTCTTATCTTATATTTTTACTTAATATATATACCTATATTTATATATTCTATCTTTGTATTCGTCAGGATCTTTTTCATTTAATTAGATGCTAATGTAAATTAAATGAACCATAACTATGTAACCCTATTCCTAATAAATTGACTCCAAAATAGCATATCCAAATGATAAGAAAGCCCATAGAAGCCACAATTGCGGAATTTACACTTTCAAAATTTGGAGTTGTTCGAGTATGTAAATAAATCGCAAATATGGTCCAAGTAATAAATGCCCAAGTTTCTTTTGGGTCCCAATTCCAATAGGATCCCCATGCCTCATTAGCCCATACTGCTCCCGAAAGAATACCTATGGTTAAAAAGATAAACCCTAAACTAATAATACGATAACTCCAATGATCTAATTGTTGAATCAGTTGAGCCTTGTAATAATTTCTAAAAGAAAAAAAAGAAATGCTTAGTAAAACATTGTTTCTTTCATTCATGTATTGGGTCTCTCCAAAGAAAAATGACTCATTTAAAAAATTCTTGTTTTTACTAAAAATCCTTAGAACTTTTCGAAATGTAATGACTAAGAGAGCTACTGATAATAATGATCCACATAAAAGAGCTGCATAGCCCAATACCATCATACTTACGTGCATCATTAACCAATGGGATTGGAGAGCAGGTACTAATATTTCTGATTGATGCATTTTAGTTAACAGACCTGAAGTAACAAAGCCTTGGGTAAAAATAGTAGTTGGCGCGGTTATCGCGCTTAAATAATTGTTATGTTTTTTAACATATGGAACCATATGAATAATGGAGAAACTCCATGAAAGAAAAATTAATGATTCATATAAATTACTTAATGGTAAATGGCCCGAATAAATCCAACGAGTGACTAATAATCCTGTTATACAGAAAAAGGTAGCTATCATCCCTTTTTCTGACGAATTATATAGTCCTATGATTTCATCGACTGATAAGCTTATCAAAAAAATTGTAATTACAATTGAAACGATCGAAAAGGATATATGAGTTAATATATGTTCTAAAGTAGAAAATATCATAATAAAAAAAATTATGGGGGGGGGTACAAAATTATACGGAATTGAAATTAAGAATTGAATTCATTATAGGACTTATTATATCTCTTGTATAAGATGCCATGCCGCCACTCGGACTCGAACCGAGATGCTCTAGCACTGCTTCCTAAGAGCAGCGTGTCTACCGATTTCACCATAGCGGCGTAGGGTATTTCGAATAATAATAATCTATTTTTAGTTAATCGTCGAGCTTGAAGGAGTCAATTCAATCGTTTTTTTAATTCAAATTAATGAGATAAAATCATTTCGTTTCAATATTCAATATAAATATATAAATATGCATTGAAAGATTCCAATAAAAATATTGATTATCCTTTTATTGTATTGATAATAAGATGTTTTATTTTTCAGAGGACATTTTCGTAGTTTATACTCTATAAAAATGGAAATCTTGTAACTAAATCATTAGGACTTCGACCCAAGCATATAACTTCAAAAAAGTTCTTTCGTATTTTCATTTTTGAATATTTTGAAAAAGAAATTTATCATTTATTTTATAAATCTTATAAATCTAAACTAAAAAATGCATTTGTTCAATGAACATAAAAATGCTTTTTGTGGATCATAGTACATAGTGTGACATCCAAGGAATTATGTAAATATTTGTAGAACTTTGTATTAACCGGTAGGTTCTTGTTGGTCCTGTATCAATTTAGATTTTTCCTAAAGATCTTATATCCTCTTTTATGTAGAAAATAATAAAACTTATTTCTTATTGTGACAAGTGAACCGATGGGGAAAATAAGAATCCCCATTCGGAAATGAGAAAATATATTAAAAAGGGGGGTACCTTTTTTCAGATTTAGATTATTTAATCTAGCGTTTGATTATTTATTTGTCGTACAAAAAAACTTTTTGAATTCCCGGTTGAAAGAGATTTCGCTAACGAAAAAGCCTTCAACGCTGCCCAATATGCCTTTTTTTTCCAAATTTTTTTACGAATACGTTTTTTTGATATAGAAGTACGTTTTTTTGGAACTGCCATTAAAAATAAAATAAAAAGTTATTCATTTCTATAGTTGGATGTGAAAGACATCTATTATTCAAACAATTCCAATTTATCTTTCTTTTTCCAGATATTGTATAGAATAAAAAAGAAATTTGAATGAAACTAGTAGTTAATCAAAAAGGGATACATGATTTTATAAAATTATATTTAGTAATTTTCCTTTTTCTTTTAAGTCTATTTATTATGTTATGAAAAGAAAAATTTCGAATATCATATTCTTTCCTACAACGAGTCTTCCAGTTCAATAAAAGATAATCGCGGAGTTCCCTAATGAATTTTATCAATAAACGAACGAAAAAAAGTTTTTTAGAGTCAAGCAAGTTATGAGCCATCTTATTAGTACTATTATTTTAGTCATATCAAAATAAAGTAATGTATTAAGTAGTCCATTTTGGTCTAATTCTTTTTCTTTGCTCTATAGATATAAATTATCGTAATACGTAATATTAATTGAAATTAGATTGTATCTTCCTAAAAATCTTACTTAAAATATTAATAATAATAATAAATTGATAATCGTAACTTGGTTCTATTCATATCATTTGACCAATTTGAACTTCTTGATTTGAATATTTGAAGTATTGAAAAAAAAAGATTGAGAAAAATTAAGAATAGAATTTTTTTTTTAATTTTCCATATCTTTATTTTTTATTGAACCTAAAAAAGTGATAAGAGCTGCTGAATCAGAAACAATTAATTAAGAATAAAACAATAAAAAAGGGTTTTTTATTATGGAATATACATATCAATATTCATGGATTATACCTTTCATTCCACTACCAGCTCCTATGTTAATAGGAGTAGGACTTATACTTTTTCCAACGGCAACAAAAAATCTTCGTCGTATGTGGGCTTTTCCTAGTATTTTACTGTTAAGCATAGTTATGATTCTTTCAGTCTATCTATCTATTCAGCAAATAAATAGAACTTCTATCTATCAATATGTATGGTCTTGGACCATTAATAATGATTTTTCTTTAGAATTCGGTTACTTAATCGATCCACTTACTTCTATTATGTTAATATTAATTACTACCGTTGGAATTTTTGTTCTTTTTTATAGTGATAATTATATGTCTCATGATCAAGGATATTTGAGATTTTTTGCTTATCTGAGTTTTTTCAATACTTCAATGTTGGGATTAGTTACTAGTTCTAATTTGATACAAATTTATATTTTTTGGGAATTAGTTGGAATGTGTTCTTACCTATTAATAGGTTTTTGGTTCACGCGACCTATTGCGGCAACTGCTTGTCAAAAAGCGTTTGTAACTAATCGTGTAGGGGATTTTGGTTTATTATTAGGAATTTTAGGCCTTTATTGGATAACGGGTAGTTTTGAATTTCGGGATTTGTTCGAAATATTCAATAACTTGATTTATAATAGTGAAGTTAATTTTCTATTTGTTACTTTGTGTTCCTTTCTTTTATTTGCTGGTGCAGTTGCTAAATCGGCACAATTCCCTCTTCATGTATGGTTACCTGATGCCATGGAAGGACCTACTCCTATTTCGGCTCTTATCCACGCTGCTACTATGGTAGCGGCGGGAATTTTTCTTGTAGCTCGACTTCTTCCTCTTTTTATAATCATACCTTACATAATGAATTTCATATCTTTGATAGGTATAATAACAGTATTATTAGGAGCTACTTTAGCTCTGGCTCAAAAAGATATTAAAAGAAGTTTAGCTTATTCGACAATGTCTCAACTAGGTTATATGATGTTAGCTCTAGGTATGGGTTCTTATCGAGCCGCTTTATTTCATTTGATTACTCATGCTTATTCCAAAGCATTGCTGTTTTTAGGATCTGGATCTATCATTCATTCCATGGAATCTATTGTTGGATATTCTCCAGATAAAAGTCAGAATATGGTTCTTATGGGAGGTTTAAAAAAGCATGTCCCAATTACAAAAACCGCTTTTTTAGTGGGTACACTTTCTCTTTGTGGTATTCCACCCCTTGCTTGTTTTTGGTCCAAAGATGAGATTCTTAATGATAGTTGGTTGTATTCGCCGATTTTTGCAATACTAGCTTGTTCCACAGCAGGATTAACCGCATTTTATATGTTTCGGGTCTATTTACTTACTTTTGAAGGACATTTAAACGTTCAGTTTCAAAATTATAGTGGTCAAAAAAGTAGCTCTTTCTATTCAATATCCCTATGGGGAAAAGAAATACCAAAAACCAGTAAAAAAAAAATTCCTTTATTAACTTTATTGGCAATGGATAATAATGAAAGGGCTTCTTTTTTTTGGAATAAGACATATCAAATTGATGTTAATGTAAAAAACATTATAAGCCCTTTTCTTACTACTATGAATTTTCGCACTAAAAACACTTTTTCTTATCCCCATGAATCGGACAATACTATGATATTTACGATCTTTCTATTAGTCCTATTTACTTTGTTTGTTGGAGCCATAGGAATTCCGTTTAATCAAGACGGAAGTGATTTAGATATATTATCTAAATTGTTAAATCCGTCTATAAATCTTTTACATCAAAATTCAAATAATTCTGTGAATTGGGAGGAATTTGTGATAAATGCAAGTTTTTCCCTTAGTATAGCTTTTGGGGGAATATTTTTAGCGACTTTTTTATATAAGCCTATTTATTCATCCT